GGGGTGTCCGGCTTCTTATGGTTTAGCGTTTCATGTGAGGGGGCAGGTTAGTGTTCATAATACATCGGCTATGCACGTATATTTGGGGCGGCCAGATGAATATATATATGCATAAATTGTGTGAGGCTTTTAAACATGCTGTTTTCTTCCCACTAGGGGCTGTGGGAGTGCAGGTAAGGGTAAGGGTAGATTTGTATCACTGTATAGGAGGCGTAAGTCAAACAAAAGTGGGCGGGAGGAAGTAAGTGGGATGTGCTAGTACGTACAAGTAGTTTTTAGCTCTTGGGGCTTGTGAGGCCTTAGGTATTACAGGGAAGTAAGTGGGGTGTGCTAGTACGTACAAGTAGTTTTTAGCTCTTGGGCTTTGAGCCTAAGTATTCCAGGAAGAAAGGGAGTGTAGAGTACAAAAGTTTTAGTCTTGGGGTTTGAGGCCCTAGTTTTAACAGGAGATAAAGTGGGGGGGGCCTAGTACTCCAAAGATTTTTATCTTTTGGGGCTTGGGGCCCTATGTTTATAAGGGAAAAAATGGGGGTTTTTATACTTCAAAAGATTTTTTAGTTTTGGGGCCGAAAAATTTTTTGGTTTTTTGGGGAATTAAGGGGGGGGGGGGTTTCCGGGGAAAACGGGGTAAATTTCCCACTTAGGATTTGGGGAAGCCCTTTGGCCCCCTTTTCCCTTTGGAAAAAAAAAACCAAAAAAAAAATATAAATTGTTTTTATTTTACACAGACAAAATTTGCGGAGCAACTACAATATGCTCCCCCTTGTTTGTTAGAACCGTGCGCACTTTGTAAAGCCAAGTGAAAAGAAAAAAAAAAGGAGAACCCCTGGCTCGCTGGAGTGAACGCCCGGCTTGCTGGGTAACGAGCGCACGGATTAAAAACATGACAAATGTAAGCGTTATGGGACGTGAGGGGAATGACACCACCCATTGTTTAAAGAGGAGCCAAATGCCAGGAATAATTCACCATGGGTCACTCTACATTAATTGTCCCTCACCCTCAATAACCGTTGACCTTAAGATATGTGCTTGTAGGTCGGCTCTTACTGCGCTCAAAATGTGAGATTTGACGAGATGTTAAGTAAACGTATAACTTAACTTATGGATTGGAGTTTTCGTTCTTAATTTTCGCCTGTTCTTAAATTGGGCGAGTGGAATCTTCTTAAATGCTTAATGTATACCTACTGTTAATTTGTTACCTGTTTATGGAGTGTCAAGATTTGTTAATAAATCAAGTATTGCCCTTGAATGAGACTTAAATGTTTAATATAAGTGAATGCTGATAATACATACATACCTGCMTTTTTGGGCAAAAGGGGGGGGGGGGGTTCCCGGGTTGTTTWGTTTAGGACCCTAACTTTGGGAATTARCGGGGGGAATTAAAATTTTCTTTTTTTGATGGGGGGGGGGGGTGGGGGGTATAACACTTATATGTTTAGGAGTTCCTGTAGTTGAATAACAACGATGGCTTTTCATGCCTTTAGTCCTGGTTAGAATCCTGGCAAGAATCATGTTATACTGCGGGTATTTACTCATGTTGGGCGTGGTGGTGGGGATGGTGGTGGTTGCTGCTAACCCCTCCCCTTTTTATGCGGCACTGGGGGTAGTCATGGTTGCAGCAGCGGGGTGTGGGTTTATCATGTGTGTAGGGGGTACTTTTTTATGTTTAGTTTTATTTTTAATTTATCTTGGGGGAATGCTGGTTGTGTTTGCTTACTCAGCAGCTTTATGTGCTGAGGTTCACCCGACAGGTTTGTCAGAGGGGTTGGTTCTTAAGTGTATAGTGGGTTACTTTGGGGTAGTGTCGGGGGTGGCACTGTTACAGGGGAGCCCTGAGGCCCCCCTATACTGATGGTTTGTGGGGGAGGAGGCAGAGATAAATGTAGCGCAAGGCGAGACTGAGGGGGTGTCAGAAGCATATGGGAGCGGGGGCATGTGTTTAGTTATTTGTGCGTGGGTGTTGCTGGTGGCTCTTTATGTTGCTTTGGAGGTGTCTCGGGGTAGTAGCCGGGGGCCGGTGCGGCCCATTAAAAGGAGGGGGGGAGGTTGGAGGAGGCGAGGATAAGGGCTCAGGCGTGTGGGGGGCTCTTGAGAGGTACAATAGGGGGGGGGGGGAAGTGGGGGGGGGCCGTGTAAAAACCAGTGGAGACTGGTTAAAGGGGATGAAATTGTGGGGGGTTAGTCGGAAGTGGGGGCCTTTTAAAAACCAGTTGAGATTGGTTAAACGGGAAGAAATTTTGGGGGGGTAGTCGGAAGTGGGGGCCGTGTAAAAACCAGTGGAGACTGGTTAAAGGGGATGAAATTGTGGGGGGTTAGTCGGAAGTGGGGGCCGTGTAAAAACCAGTGGAGACTGGTTAAAGGGGATGAAATTGTGGGGGGGTTAGTCGGAAGTGGGGGCCGTGTAAAAACCAGTGGAGACTGGTTAAAGGGGATGAAATTGTGGGGGGTTAGCGGTAGGGAGGGGTTTAACCTCCGGCCTCCGGTTTACAAGACCGGCGCTCTGGCGCTGAGCTACTAATGCATGTCAAGCCTAGGGCCTTGTTTTCTAATCAGCCTGCGAGGGGGAAGAAGATGAGGAAAATAGAGAAGTATGAGGCGGAGGCGATTTGGCCGATAATGATGTAGGGGTCTTCGACGGGCATGCCTCCAATTCAGGTAAGAATAGCAACATTTGCGACTAGGGTTCAGAAGAGGAGTTGAGAGAGGGGGCGAAAAGTTAGGCTGCGCAGTTTACACGTATGTAGAAAAGGGACAACTAGGAGCACTAGGATAGAGGCAAGGAGGGCTAGTACGCCTCCAAGCTTGTCGGGGATAGAGCGTAAGATTGCGTAAGCAAACAAGAAGTATCATTCAGGCTTGATGTGAGGGGGAGTCACAAGGGGGTTTGCGGGGGTAAAATTGTCGGGGTCCCCCAGGAGGTTAGGGGTAAATAGTGCGATTGTGGCGAGTGCAACAAGGAGGGCTACAAACCCTAAAAGGTCTTTGTAAGAAAAATATGGGTGGAAGGGGATCTTATCCCCAGCTGAGTTTAGGCCCAAGGGGTTATTTGAGCCTGTTTGATGAAGAAATAATAGGTGAACTATGGTGGCGCCTGCAATTACGAAGGGGAAAAGGAAATGGAAGGCAAAGAAGCGGGTGAGGGTAGCGTTATCTACTGAGAAGCCCCCTCAAATTCACTGTACAAGGGCGTTACCCACGTAGGGCACTGCTGAAAGAAGATTAGTAATTACAGTTGCGCCTCAAAATGATATTTGACCCCAGGGGAGGACGTACCCGACGAAAGCGGTCATTATAACAAGAAGTAATAGGACTACTCCGACGTTTCAGGTCTCTTTGTATAGGTAAGAGCCGTAGTAGAGGCCCCGACCGATGTGCATATAAATACAGATGAAGAAGAAAGATGCGCCGTTGGCGTGTATATCTCGGATTAGTCACCCGTAATTAACATCTCGGGTAATATGGGCCACGGAAGAGAAGGCGGTGTTGATGTTGGCGGTGTAGTGCATGGCTAAAAAAAGGCCCGTCAGGATTTGGGCGATTAAGCATAATCCTAGGAGAGAGCCAAAGTTCCACCACACTGAGATGTTTGAGGGGGCGGGCAGGTCAACTACGGCATGGTTAGCGATTTTTAGGAGGGGATGTGTTTTTCGGAGGCTTGCCATTAAAGTTAAGGGGCGGCCCGGCGTGCCCCGAGCTATGGGAGGGCTTTGGGCGGGTCTGTGTATGTTGTGGTGGGGCAGAGCCCGGTGTTCCTTAACTGAGTTATTCTGTAATAAATAATTGTTGCGAATACAAGGGCGAGGGTTAATATAAAGAGGACGAGGTGTGTTTTTATACGACCCTGCTGCATGTTGCTTGTGGTGGTGACAAGGGGCTTGTTGAGAGTTGCCGTGGCTTTTGGTCCGACTTTTTCTAGTCAGTTTTGGTCAATTGCTTGGTCAGCGGCTGTTTGACCTAGAGATAAGGACAGCTTGGGGGCAGCTCGGTGGATGAGGGTGGGGTAGAATCCAAGTATACTGGTGAAGCGGTGGAGAGTGGGGGACAGGGTGGTTTGTGTGCGTGCGCCTGAGGGGGCAATTAGTCATATTGCAATAAGGAGCCCAAGGATTGTGACGATGAGGGCGGCTAGTTTAAGTATAGGGGGCATAGACATCACAGGGGTTTTAAGGGGGGTGACACTTAAGGTAATACATAGGCCTGCGAGGATACTTCCTCATGCAAGTCGTTTAAGGGGGTTAATAACTTGGGGGTTTACTTCTTCGATGGGGGAGATAGCTAGGGACCGGGGGTGGGCCATGACTACGAAGTATATCAGACGGGTGCTGTAAACGGCTGTAAAAGCTGTGGCGATGAGGGTAAGTATTAGTGCCCAAGTGTTTAGGTAGGAGGTGTTTATCGCTTCAATAATGGCATCTTTAGAATAGAAGCCGGCAAGGAAAGGCATGCCGGTCAGGGCGAGAGAGCCGATAGTAAAGCAGGAAGAGGTTCAAGGAGTCTGGCGTTGAATGGCCCCCATCTTTCGGATATCTTGTTCCCCGCCCAGGCTATGAATAATTGACCCGGAACAGAGGAAAAGCATAGCTTTAAAAAATGCATGCATGCAGATGTGAAGGAAGGCAAGTTGTGGTTGGTTAAGGCCGATGGTAACCATCATGAGCCCGAGTTGGCTGGAGGTAGAGAATGCAATAACTTTTTTGATGTCGTTTTGGGTTAAAGCGCAGCAGGCAGTAAATGCGGCTGTGAGTGCCCCTAGGCAGAGGCAGAGGGTGAGACCAATGGGGCTTTTCTCGAGTAGGGGGCTTATACGGATAAGGAGAAAGACACCGGCGACCACTATTGTGCTGGAGTGGAGGAGAGCGGACACTGGTGTGGGGCCTTCCATGGCAGACGGGAGTCAGGGGTGTAGGCCGAATTGGGCGGATTTACCAGCAGCGGCAATAATTAACCCTAAAACAGGTGGAGTTACGTTGACATATTTTGCTGTGATGAAAATCTGTTCTATATCTCATGAGTTTTGGGTTGTGGCTATTCAGGCGATGGCAAAAATTAGTCCTATATCACCAATTCGGTTGTAAACAATTGCTTGAAGGGCAGCTGTGTTGGCATCGGCTCGGCCCGACCATCAACCGATAAGAAGAAAGGATATAATGCCCACTCCCTCTCAGCCGATGAGAAATTGAAAAAGGTTATTAGCTGTGACTAGGGTAATTATTGCGATGAGGAAAATTAGTAGGTACTTAAAGAATCGGTTTATGTCGGGGTCGTGGTGTATGTATCAGGTAGCAAATTCTAGGATAGATCAGGTTACTAGTAAAGCCACAGGGACGAAGATAAGGGCATAGTGGTCAAATAAAAAGCTATAGTGGTCAAATAAAAAGCTTATGTTTACGTCAAATGTTGTAGTGATTGAAAAAGTTCATGTGGAAATGACTTGTTCCGAACCTGAGTCTAGAAAGACTCATAGTGGGAGTAGACTCACAAAGAAAGCCGTTTTGACTGCGGGCTTTACGTGTGTTGTAGCTCAAGATGGTTTTAGAGGGGAAGAAAATAAAGTAGTAATTACGGGTAAAGCTAAAAGGATTATTATCATGATTATACTGGTGGTTATAACTGATGCTGGGATAATCATAGCTACTACTTGGATTTGCACCAAGAGTTTTTGGTTCCTAAGACCAACGGATGTGCTGTTATCCTTCAGAAGCGGTTCGAGTGGGCCTCGGAGTTCAACCAAGGAGACGGAGATTAGCAGTCCCCGTTGTTACCAGCCCCTCTCGGTGGATAAAGGGGCTTTAACCCTTATTTTTAGAATCACAATCTAATGTCTTTTTTAAACGATATCTACAGTTGACTCATCCCGAGATTAGCTGAGGATTAAGGATCAGTAAAATAAGGGGGAGGAGGTGCAGGGCCATAATTAGGTGTTCCCGAGTGTGGGAGGGGTCTAAGGCAACTAGGTGGTTAGGCAGAGGGCCCCGCTGGGTTGTAATAAACATGTACATTGAGTAGCTGGCGGTAATAAGCATCCCAGTTCCTGTGAGGGCTAAGGTTCAATAGGACCAGCCAATTAGGGAAGTGATAATTATTAATTCCCCTATAAGGTTGGGGAGGGGGGGAAGGGCCAAATTAGCTATGCTAGCGAAGAATCACCATGTGGTTATTAAAGGTAGGACTACCTGAAGGCCGCGGGCTAGAAGAATGCTTCGGCTGTGGATACGTTCATAGTTAGTGTTTGCTAAGCAGAAAAGGGCGGAGGATGTTAGGCCGTGGGCGATCATAAGAATTAGTGCCCCTGCAAACCCCCAGGGGGTTTGTACGAGAATGCCCGCCACCACAAGTCCTATGTGGCTAACTGAGGAGTAAGCGATTAATGATTTTAGGTCTGTTTGGCGGAGACAAATTGAGCCTGCCATTACAATGCCTCAAAGTGCGAATACAATAAAGGGGTAGAGCATCTCCTTTGTGAGGGGCTCTAGCACTAACATTATTCGCATTATACCGAAGCCCCCTAGCTTGAGTAGAACGGCAGCAAGAATTATTGAGCCTGCGATGGGGGCCTCAACATGGGCTTTGGGGAGTCATAGATGAACCCCATAAAGTGGTATTTTTACTAAAAATGCTAGAAGGCAGCCGACTCACCATAGTTTGTCTGCGTGTGTTGTTAGGCTTATCGGGCTTATGTACTGCAAGGTTAAAAGGGAGAGTGTCCCGCTAGTATTTTGGAGAATTAGGAGTGCAACAAGAAGTGGGAGGGAGCTCGCTAATGTGTAAAATAAGAAGTATATACCTGCGTTTAAGCGTTCTGCTTGGTTCCCTCAACGGGTGATGATTATTAGTGTAGGAAGTAACGTAGCTTCAAATATTACGTAAAATATGATGAGTTCCGTGGCGCTGAAGGCTAAGATAAGAAAAAATTGTAATGAGGTTAGGAGGGTGAGATATGTTCGTTGACGGTTGAGGGGCTCGTTACTTATGTGGTGTTGGCTTGCAAGAATTATAAGAGGCAAGAGCCAGCATGTGAGTGCAAGCAAGGGGGTTGATAGGGGGTCTGTAGCTATGTAAGAGTTTAAGGTTGTTCAACCGACCTCTGAGGTGCTTTTAAATCAGGAGAAGCTAGTTACTGCAATCAGTAGGCTACTCATAAGAGTTAAGGGCCACAGCCACTTGGTAGGGGCGAATCAGGTCGTAGGAATTAGCATGAGGGTTGGGATAAGGATCTTTAGCATTGTAAGAGGTTAAGGCTTTGTAGGCGGTCGGTGCCATGTGTTCGGGCTGTGGCTACTAGAAGGGCGAGACCTGCGCTTGCTTCACAAGCTGAGATAGCTAAAAGAAAGAGAGGCAAAGCAGAAGAACTGGTGGACCCCATGCTTAAGCTCCAGATAGAGAAAGCGACATACAGGGAGAGCATTATGCCTTCAAGACATAAAAGTGCTGACAGGAGGTGTGTTCGATGGAATACAAGGCCTGTAAGTCCTAGAATGAATGCTGAAGAGAAGGTAAATTGGACGGGGGTCATTAGGCAATTAAGGACTTAAACCATAAGCTTTTGGGTCGAAACCAAATGTTTTTATTAAACTAATTATCTATTCCGCTCACTCTAGGCCGTCTTGTGACCACTCGTAAATTAGGCCAAGGGTTAGGAGAGCTAAAAGTGTGGCTGCTCATGAAAAAGATGTGAGGGGGGAGGCTAGCTGGTCTCCTCAGGGTAGCGGAAGGAGAAGTGCAATTTCCAGGTCAAAGAGGAGAAAGAGAATAGCGATGAGGAAAAATCGAAGGGAGAAGGGGAGACGGGCGGATCCTAAGGGGTCGAAGCCGCACTCGTAGGGGGATAGCTTTTCATAGTCTGGGGATATTTGAGGGAGACAAAATGATACGACAGCGAGAATGACAGAGAGGAGGCTAGTAATTGCAAGGATGGTTATGACTAAATTCATTATCTTTACTTGGACTTTAACCAAGACCGGGTGATTGGAAGTCACTTGTACTAGTTGGTACTATAAAGATTACGAGCCTCATCAATAGATAGAGACGTAAAGGAATAGTCAAACAACGTCCACGAAGTGTCAGTATCAGGCGGCTGCTTCAAATCCGAAGTGGTGTTCAGACGTAAAGTGATGTTTAATTTGGCGGAGAAGGCAAATTGCCAAGAAGGTTGATCCAATAATAACATGAAGCCCATGGAAACCGGTTGCTACAAAGAAGGTGGCACCATAAACCCCGTCGCTAATTGTAAAGGGGGCGTCAACATATTCTAATGCTTGGAGAAATGTAAAATAGAATCCGAGGATGATTGTTAGGGCTAAGGAGTGGACCGCTTGTTTGCGGTTGCCTTCTATTATGCTGTGATGTGCCCAGGTGACGGTTACTCCAGAGGCAAGCAGAACCGCTGTATTAAGTAGTGGGACTTCTAGGGGGTCTAGGGTAAAAATACCAGTTGGGGGTCAGCAGCCCCCCAACTCAGGGGTGGGGGCGAGACTGGCATGATAAAAGGCCCAAAAAAATCCTAAGAAGAAGAAGACCTCTGAGGTAATAAACAAGACTATGCCGTATCGTAGGCCCTTTTGTACGGGAGGGGTATGATGGCCTTGAAAAGTGCCCTCTCGGACGATGTCTCGTCACCACTGGTACATTGTGAGGATCAGGAGGATTATGCCGAGGGTTATGAGAGTGGTGGAGTGTTGGTGAAATCAGACTGCAAGGCCTGATGTTATTAGTAGGGCGGCGATTGCGCCTGTTAATGGTCAAGGGCTGGGGTCAACTATGTGGTATGCGTGTGCTTGGTGGGCCATTATTTATTTGTTTGGAAGGGGAGGCTTCGGGCAGCGTTTAGGTATTTTCTTGCAGGTAGAGTGAGAGAAGGAGCACGAATACGTAGGCTTGGATGGCCGCTACTGCTAGCTCAAGAAGAGTCAGGAGCGCTATCACTAGCCCGGTTAGGATTGCTACTGGCCACATTTGGTCAATTAGGAAAAGAGTGGCGGAGGACAGGAGCTGAATTAAGAGGTGTCCGGCTGCTAGGTTTGCTGTTAGTCGGACGCCTAATGCGAATGGCCGGACAAATAGACTAATTGTTTCAATAATAATCAAGACGGGGATCAAAGGGGCGGGGGTACCTTCTGGCAGGAGGTGGCCCAACGCAATTGTTGGTTGGTTCCGGAGGCCAATAACGACCGTAGCTAGTCATAAAGGGATGGCGAATCCCATGTTGAGAGGCAGTTGGGTAGTTGGGGTGAAGGTATAAGGGAGAAGCCCAAGTAAATTTAATGTAATAAGATTAATCATTAGTACTGTGAGCAGGAGTGCTCATTTATGAGCCCCCACGTTTAGGGGGAGAAGAATTTGCTTTGTAAAGTTCAAGATAAAAGAATTTTGGGCTGTAAGGGATCGGCCGTGGATCACGCGATTAGAGGGTTTTGGGAATAACACTCAAGGGGCAGCGATAGCAATTGCTAGAAGGGGTACGCCTAGGAAGTAAGGAGAAAAAAATTGGTCAAAAAGGCCTAGGATCAAGGTCAGGTTCACTTTTGTCAGCTAAGAAATTTTGTTGGTCAAGGGGAAGGCTTAGGGGCGGTTGTGTGGCCTATAATTTTGGCGTGACCCGTGCTAAAGTACAACATAAGACTAAGAGTAAGTATTGCAAAACAACTGGCATGGAAATTTTGGGGCATGCCGTTAAGGGTGGTTGGGAGTCACCAATCTTTAGCTTAAAAGGCTAACGCTAGGCCCAGTTTAGCTTCTTAGCGAGGCATCTTGGAGTATTAGGGTGGATCAGTCTTCAAATTGTTGGAGCGGGACTGCTTCAACTACGATGGGCATAAAGCTGTGGTTTGCGCCGCAGATTTCTGAGCACTGCCCGTAGAAGACGCCTGGGCGAGATGTGATGAAGGCTGTCTGGTTTAGTCGGCCTGGCACTGCATCTATTTTTACGCCCAAGGAGGGGACTGTTCAGGAGTGTAAGACGTCCTCGGCAGAGACCAGAACTCGGATGGGGGATTCAACGGGGGTAATTATTCGGTGGTCTGCTTCTAGGAGACGGAATTGTCCGGGGGCTAGGTCTTGTGTGGGGATTATGTAAGAGTCGAATTCAAGGCTTTCGTAGTCAGTGTATTCGTAGCTTCAGTACCACTGATGCCCCATGGCCTTGATGGTTAGGTGGGGGTCATTGATTTCGTCTATAAGATAAAGGATGCGCAGGGAAGGAAGGGCGATTAGAATAAGGATAATTGCTGGAAGTACAGTTCATATAATTTCGACCTCTTGGGAATCTAGAATAAACTTATTAGTTAAACTAGAAGTAACTAGTGCGACGATGAAATAAAGAACTAGGGTGCTAATTATAAAAACAATTATTAAAGCGTGGTCATGAAAGTGAAGAAGTTCTTCTATCACAGGAGAAGCAGCATCTTGGAAACCGAGCTGGGAGGGAAAGGCCATAATAAGACACGTGAGGAGCCAGCTCACAACTTGGCCCTGACAAGGCCGCGTAATTTAATTTTACTAGTGTCTTTAAGAAAGTGACAGAACGGTCATGTGGTTGGCTTGAAACCAATTTATGGGGGTTCAACTCCTCCCTTTCTCGTTAGTTGTAATGAATTTGTACAAATGCAGGCTCCTCAAATGTGTGGTATGGCGGGGGGCAGCCGTGGAGTCACTCTACATTAGTTGTGGTAAGTTCTACGGAGGACACTTCACGTTTAGCGGCGAATGCTTCCCAGATAATAAATAGGGACATAATGACGGCGACTAGAGAGACTAGGGACCCGATGGAAGACACTGTGTTCCACAGGGTGTAGGCGTCTGGGTAGTCTGAGTACCGCCGGGGCATCCCGGCTAGTCCGAGGAAATGTTGCGGGAAGAAGGTTAGGTTCACTCCGATGAATATGACTATAAAGTGAATTTTTGTTCAGACGGAGTGTAAAGTGTAGCCTGTAAATAGAGGGAACCAGTGTACGAAAGCGGCAACAATAGCGAAAACGGCCCCTATTGAAAGTACATAATGGAAGTGTGCTACTACGTAATAAGTGTCATGAAGGACAATGTCCAGGGATGAGTTGGCCAGCACAATGCCTGTTAGGCCCCCCACAGTGAACAGGAAAATAAACCCCAGGGCTCAGAGAAGGGGGGCTTCCCATTTGATTGTCCCACCGTGGAGGGTTGCTAATCAGCTAAAGACTTTTACGCCCGTAGGGATGGCAATAATCATGGTGGCGGATGTAAAATAGGCACGTGTGTCCACGTCTATGCCCACTGTGAACATGTGGTGAGCTCAAACGATAAACCCAAGGAGCCCAATGGCTATTATAGCTCAGACTATTCCTATGTAGCCGAAAGGTTCTTGTTTACCGGCGTAGTAGGCTACAATATGGGAGATCATGCCGAATCCGGGGAGGATAAGAATGTAGACTTCGGGATGCCCAAAGAATCAGAAGAGGTGTTGGTAAAGGATGGGGTCTCCCCCTCCGGCCGGGTCAAAGAAGGTGGTGTTAAGGTTTCGGTCTGTGAGGAGTATGGTGATGCCGGCAGCTAGCACAGGAAGTGAGAGAAGCAAAAGAACAGCAGTAATTAAGACTGCCCACACGAAGAGGGGTGTTTGGTATTGAGAGATGGCGGGAGGTTTCATGTTGATAATTGTTGTGATAAAGTTAATTGCGCCTAAGATAGAAGAAATGCCAGCTAAATGCAGAGAGAAAATAGTTAAATCAACGGAGGCACCTGCGTGGCCTAAGTTTCCAGATAGCGGGGGGTATACGGTCCACCCCGTACCTGCCCCGGCCTCCACGCCTGAAGACGCTAATAATAGGAGGAAGGAGGGAGGGAGGAGTCAGAAGCTTATGTTATTTATTCGGGGGAAGGCCATGTCTGGGGCCCCGATCATTAGGGGGATGAGCCAGTTTCCAAAGCCTCCAATTATGATAGGTATGACTATAAAGAAAATTATTACGAAGGCGTGAGCGGTAACAATTACGTTATAAATTTGGTCGTCCCCCAATAGGGCGCCAGGCTGGCTAAGTTCTGCTCGAATGAGCAGGCTAAGGGCGGTACCCACTATCCCGGCCCAAGCGCCGAAGATTAAGTAGAGGGTGCCGATGTCTTTATGGTTGGTAGAGAAAAATCAACGTGTGATGGCCACAGATAAGATGGCTGAGTTAAGCGCTGGATTGTAACCCCATGAACAGAGGTTTGAGCCCTCTTCTTTTCAGCCCTGAAGTGTTTATCATGTCAGACTGCAAATCTGAAGAAGCAGACTAACCGTCTGCCGGGGTTTTCCCCCGCCTTCCGCCCCACAGGCGGGGGAAAGGTAGACGGATGCTCGCTGGTTAGGGCGTTTAGCTGTTAACTAAAAGTTCGTAGGACCGAAGCCTACTCGTCTAGAAAGGCTTTAGCTTAATTAAAGTACCTGTTTTGCATACAGGAGCTGTGGGATAGTGCCCTGCAAGTCTTATCAGGAACTGGGGGATTTTCACCCCCGCTTAGGGCTTTGAAGGCTCTTGGTCTTTTGCTAACCTAAGTTCCTTAGAGGGCTACTAGAGCTACTGCAGCGGGGGTTAGGGGTAGTAGAGAGATAGTGGCGATAGCTAGGCAAGCTAGGGGGAGTGTGATTTTACGGGTTCGTAGACGCCAAGGGGGCGTGCCTGTTAGGTTATTTGGGAACATAGTGAGGGTCATGGTGTATGTAATTCGTAGGTAGTAGTAAAGACTAAGGAGGGCGGTAAGTGCTGCGAGGGTGGCGGTGGGGGCGAGTCCTTGTTTAGAGAGTTCTTGAAGGATCAATCATTTGGGCATAAACCCTGTCATTGGGGGGAGACCTGCAAGAGATAGAAGTACAAGGGGAGTAAGAGCCACGAGGGCGGGTGCTTTTGCTCAGGAGATGGCTAGTATATTAATGTTTGTGGCTTTAGCTAGTTTTAAAGTAAGGAATGTTGCGGCTGTCGTGGCGACATACACTGACACAGCGAGGGTAGTTAAAGAGGGGGAAAATTGTAACACTAGGACTATTCAGCCTAGTTGAGCGGTGGAGGAGTAGGCGAGGATTTTACGGAGCTGAGTTTGGTTTAGGCCCCCTCAGCCACCGATGAGGGTAGATGTTAGACCTAGTAAAATGAGAAGGTAGGAGTTTGGGGGTTGGATTTGGAGGAGTAGCGCGAGAGGGGCTAGTTTTTGCCAGGTGGCCAAGATTAGTCCTGTAGTTAGGTCCAAGCCTTGGAACACCTCTGGTACTCAAGAATGGAGGGGGGCGAGTCCTAATTTGAGGGCTAGGGCGAGGGTAATGATAGCGACAGGGAGGGGGTGGGCGTCTTGTTGAATCTCCCATTGCCCTGTGAGTCAGGCGTTTGTTGTTCCTGCAAAAAGTAGTACGGCGGCGGCGGTGGCTTGAATTAGGAAATATTTGGTGGTTGCTTCCACTGCTCGGGGGTGGTGATTTTGTGCTATTAGGGGAATAATCGCAAGGGTATTAATTTCTAGCCCGATTCACGCTAGTAATCAGTGGGAGCTTGCGAAGGTTATTGTAGTTCCTAGGCCGAGGCTAAATAATAGAAGGGCTAAGACATATGGGCTCATTAGTAAAAGAAGGATCTTAACCTACATGTTTGGGGTATGGGCCCAAAAGCTTATTTAGCTGATCTTACTAGATTGTAGTGTAGATGGAAGCACAAAGAGTTTTGATCTCTTCAGGCGGGGTTCAAATCCCCATTTTCTAAGGAGGTGGAGGGGCTTTATCCTTCATGATTCACTCTATCAAAGTGACCCTTTGTTTCAGGCACAACTCCGGGGTTAGAATTGAGGGGGGAGCCCTATAAATGCGATTGGGAGAGCAAGGTGTCAAATAACTAGTGCTAGGGTTATGGGCAGGAAGTTTTTTCAGATTAGGTGTATAAGCTGGTCATATCGGAAGCGGGGGTAAGATGCTCGTACTCAAAGGAACATAACCGATAGAAGGGCGGCTTTCAGTATAAGGTTTGCGGTAGTTAGTATAGGTAAAGAAGGGATGTGGGAGGCCCCCAAAAATAGGATTGTAGAGAGTGTGTTTATAAGTAAAATATTAGAGTATTCGGCCAGAAAAAATAGGGCAAAGGGGCCCCCTGCGTACTCTACGTTGAAGCCTGAAACTAGCTCAGACTCCCCCTCTGTTAGGTCGAAGGGGGCTCGGTTTGTTTCTGCGAGGGTAGAGATGTATCATATTGCGGCTAAGGGTCAAGCAGGTAATACTAGTCAAACACTTTCTTGTGCAACGTTAAAGGTGTGTAGTGTGAAACCTCCGGCAAAGATGATGACGCTGAGGAGGATTAGGCCAAGGCTTACTTCGTAGGAGATGGTTTGGGCGACGGCACGTAGGGCCCCAACAAGGGCATATTTTGAGTTAGATGCTCATCCTGAGCCGAGAATAGAATAAACTGCTAGGCTGGATAGGGCGAGGACAAATAGAACACCTAGGTTTAGGTCTACAAGGGGGTGGGGGAGGGGCAGGGGGGCCCAGAGTGTAAGGGCTAAAGTAAGCGCTAAAATTGGGGCGAATAAAAATAAGAGAGGGGAAGAAGTAGAGGGTCGAACGGGCTCTTTGGTAAACAACTTGAGCCCATCTGCAATTGGTTGGAGCAGGCCGTAGGGCCCAACAATATTAGGCCCTTTGCGCAGTTGTATATAGCCAAGCACTTTTCGTTCAAGTAATGTAAGGAACGCCACAGCTAATAAGACGGGGACAATAAAGGCTAGGGGGTTGACAATTTGTGTTATAAGCGTTGATAGCATAGTTAAGGAGAGGACTTGAACCTCTGTGGAAAGGGCTTAGGTCTTTTGCATTTGCCGGGTTCTGCCACCCCAACGTGCCATTTTCTCTGGCAGGGAAAGCATACCTCCTTGTCTATTTTAGTTGTTTTCATTAGGTAGAGGGAGGGTGTATAAAATATAGTGACCCCTTCTTTTCGGTCCTTTCGTACTAGAGAAGAATATGGCATAGATAGAAACTGACCTGGATTGCTCCGGTCTGAACTCAGATCACGTAGGACTTTTTTCTTTGAACAAACGAACCCTTAATAGCTGCTGCACCAGTAGGATGTCCTGATCCAACATCGAGGTCGTAAACCCCCTTGTTGATATGGTCTCTAAAAGGGGATTGCGCTGTTATCCCTAGAGTAACTCGGTCCGTTGATCGGCACTGCCGGATCTATAGGTCAAAAATTTTGTTTCTTAGAGCTGGGGCTCTTAGTTTAAGGAGTTGTACTCCCGTTCCACGTGGGGGTTTTTTCTTTCCCCGCGGTCGCCCCAACCAAAGACATCGGGGTAGGGGGCCTTTTGGTTTGTCCCCTTGTTAGGGGGCCATTGTATCTTGGGCTACCTTACGTCTAAAGCTTCATAGGGTCTTCTCGTCTTATGTACTTATCCCCGCTTCTGCACGGGGAGATCAATTTCATTAACTTAGGGGAGGAGACAGCTAAGCCCTCGTTGTGCCATTCATACAGGTCTCCATTTAAGAGACAAGTGATTGCGCTACCTTCGCGCGGTCAAAATACCGCGGCCGTTAAACTTATAGTCACAGGGCAGGCGGGACCTCTTATTCATTATTTGCAAGAGGCGATGTTTTTGGTAAACAGGCGAGGCTTTATGTGTTTGCCGAGTTCCTTCTCCCCCTTTTAGTTTTTCCCTAGGGGCACACCTGTGTTGGGTTAACGGTAATCTGCTGGGGGATTTTCTTGTTGTTTCGTTTATCATCCATTGCCCTCTGTGTTTGGGGCCGTTAATATTCGGTGGGGGGTCCATTCCGATTTACATGCGTGCGGGGAGAAAGCCTGTGCCTTCTTATTACTCATATTAGCATGGTCACTCCCATGGGTGCATGGGATGGCCCAATAAGTTTAGGGGGATAAGATTAAATGATCAGGATTGGGGGAGGGGTAAGATTGTTCCGAGCTTAGACGCTTTCTTCAGGGGGTGGCTGCTTTCGGGCCCACGAGAGTTGCTTACCTTATGTTATTGTGATCTTTACCCACCTGGGAAAGTTGTGTCTTGTTTCAAAGGGGCTGTACCCCCTTTGAATAACTCTCACGGTTTCTTAAGACATCAGGGGGGTGTGTATACTGAGGTGAAGGGAGAATCCGGGAGGCTGAACTTCTATTCATTTCTTGGGGAACCAGCTATAACTAAGTTCGGTAGGTTTGTCACCTCTACTCAAAGCTCGCCCCACTCTTTTGCAACAGAGACGGGTATGCCCTATTATTAGGCTGTCTTGGAGTAGCTCCCTTAGTTTCGGGTTAACAAACTAAAAATCTTTTTGCTTGGAGATCACTGGCTAAATCATGATGCAAAAGGTACGAGGGTTAAGCTCTGCTTTATAGTGCTTTACTGGGTTGTTTCATTTCTCTTTCAGCGTTCCCTTGCGGTACTATTTCTATTGCGCCTAGTCCCTTTTCTGTCTCCCATACTAAGGGGGTAAAATGATTTGTTTTGTGTTAGGTTGTATATTTAGGGGTATTAATATTGGGGTGTTGAAGTTGTTCAGGTGGGCTAGCTGTTCGGCGTCAGGGCAATCCGATTTGCACGGAGGACTTCTCGGTGTAAGGGAGAGGCTTTTCTAACTTAGCTATACCTTGATTATTAATCCAAGTGCACCTTCCGGTACACTTACCATGTTACGACTTGCCTCCCCTTTATTGCTCTAAGGTTTTAAATAATTAGGGGATGTTTCTTGGGGAGAGTGACGGGCGGTATGTGCGCGCTTCAGAGCCAGTTTCAGCAGAACGCTCTACTTCCTGCTTACTGCTAAATCCTCCTTCAAGATGTGCGTTTCAGCACACCATTCGTGTACCCTAATATAGGGAATGTAGCCCATTTCTTCCCCTTCCATACGCTACACCTCGGCCTGACGTTCTGGGCTGTGCCAATTTAGCCTACTTTTAGTCCTTCATAGGGTGGGCTGACGACGGCGGTATATAGGCGGGAAAAACAAGGAAAGGTGAGGTTGAACGGGGGTTATCGGTTCTAGAACAGGCTCCTCTAGTAGGATCTAAAGCACCGCCAAGTCCTTTGGGTTTTAAGCTGGTGCTCGTAGTTCCCGGGCGGATAGGGGTTGTATTAATCTATCAATGTTTACGGCTAGGCATAGTGGGGTCTCTAATCCCAGTTTGTTTCCTAGCTTTCGTGGGTTCAGGGTTTAGTAAAGCAACTTTCGTGGTTGGACTTCTCGTTTTTGGGTGCGTATAACAGCTTTTAAAACATTCGGCTTTAGTATTTATCTTTCCCTAACCACTCTTTACGCCGCAGATAATCAACTTGGGCCTCTCGTATAACCGCGGTGGCTGGCACGAGTTTTACCGGCCCTTTTAGCTTTTACTAAGTCAAGTTTTCACTTATGGCTTAAAATCTATCACTGCTGAGTTCCCTTGGGGGTGTGGCTAAACAAGGTGTCATGGGCTAAAATTGTGCCTGATACCAGCTCCTTGTTCCCAGGCAGGGAACTGAGGGCATTCTCACAGGGGGGCGGATACTTGCATGTGTAAGTTTGGCTAAAGCTGATAATAAAGTCAGGACCAAGCCTTTGTGCTTGCGGAGCTTTCTAGGGCTCATTTCAACATTTTCAGTGTTACGTTTTAAATAAACCACGCTAGC